ATAATGTATGATATGTGTCTGTATATGTTTTTTTACAGTTAAAGTAAATAAATTTAGTAAAATAATAACAAATCTTAATTCTTAAATAATAAGAATTAAGAAATGACACTTCCATCATAGAATGAGAATGGAAATTGCCCGGCCAGTACTTAAGCGGGCCGGGATTTTTTCGTACAAAATAAAAAGTAAGGTAGTCCTTCTATTGGTGATATCTGTTTCAAATCATTATATAAATTGAATTGCTGATCTGATCAAAATTTTTTATATCGTATATTATCATCATAATATTTATATATATATATTGAATTGATTGTTTTTTATATTTTTCTATTCTAAATTCTAAATAAGAAAAAATAAGAAAAGAAAGAAGATGAGGGGTTTTTGATCAATCTTTACTTCAACTTTACCTGTTATATCACATAAACAATTTTCAATTTTTAGTTGGGAGAGATGGCTGAGTGGACTAAAGCGGCGGATTGCTAATCCGTTGTATGATTTTTATTTATACCGAGGGTTCGAATCCCTCTCTCTCCGCTATCCCTCATCACTGGATCCCTTGATTAAAATAGTTAATGGAATAAAGAATTCTTAAAAAAAGCAAAGCTAAAAATGTCTTATGTTTATTCTTCACGTCCTGGATTGCGTCCTGGATCATTAGATAAGAATCCGAAGATGAAGAGAGAAACAAAGAATATCACTACTGTATAAACGAAGAGTTTGAGAGTAAGCATTACAAAATCTCCAAGATATCATTTTTTTTAGGGGAATAGATTACCCATTTTTTTCGTACCGCATATGCTATAATGAAGTGTGTGTTTTTTTTTTTTTCAAAAAATCATGAATTTAGGAGAATGGGGAATATTTAAGATTTCATCGAAAACTTACAGCAGCTTGCCAAACAAAGGCTAAGAGAAAAAAGAATAGAGGTATGATAGGCATAATGTCTATGAGTGGATTGAAAAAAGCATAAGCCTCGGGCAATTTGGCGAAGAAAAAACTACTCGAACTCAAATAAGGGATAGAATTAAGACAGATACAGATTAAACTAAAGATATTAAGCATAACAAAAATTTCGTTCTTGTAGATTAGATAATTTAATTTTGATTGAGTCATTTTTATAATATAAGGTAAAAATGAAAAAGGCAGGCAAAAAATCCTTCTTTATTCTTTGAACTATCCCAAATCAAAAACCCCTTTCAATTCTCAAACAAGAATACAAAGAATTATACTTTCATACAATATCTTAATTGAATTCAATGTAATGATCAATGAATTTTTTGATTCTATCTCTTCATGTATAGAAACCTAGCAACAATATATTACATACTAGAATTGACGAATAACCAATACTAATATAATATTAGTATTTATTAGTATTGAATATAAATTTCAATGGGGCGTGGCCAAGCGGTAAGGCAACGGGTTTTGGTCCCGTTACTCGGAGGTTCGAATCCTTCCGTCCCAGCCCCTTTCTTTGAGGTTTTTAATTTATTTGTTCAAGAAAAAAAAGGGATCCTTCCTGAGTAAGACTTTTCCGTAAAGTAAGAAAAGTAAAATATTATTATATATTTAATATAGAGACTATTTATAGATATAATATCAAATCAAAACTATATGACCGGCCATATCATAATATATAATAATATATACATATATCCGTTGATCCAATGACTATTCATGATTTCATATTGAATCAATTCCATATCAGTTTGAAATTAAATAAGAGAAATGTTATGGTAAAACTTCGTTTGAAACGATGTGGTAGAAAGCAACGTGCGACTTGAAGGACATGATTGACTGTGGATTCTTACATCCGCCATTTTCTATAAGAATAAAGATGCTCTTGGCTCGACATAGTTTGTTCTTTTTACTAGGAACCTAATTTGTGTTGGGTTCTAATCTAAATAAAAAGTACATGATGAAGCTCGAGCAGAAAGTATTGAGATTTATTTATCGGGGGGAAAAATCTAGGGTTAGTGACAAAAAAAATCAATAAGTTGAACCAACTTTGTAAATATATCCTCTATAATATATATTTATAATATAAATTGATAAATTATATAAATTGAAAAGGGTTAAAATTCAAACAAGTTTGAAATAAAAAAGAAAATAAGTAATATTTGTCGGAATTCATAAAACTATATTCGATCAAAAGTGTATCACAAGGGAATCAATCTCTCTTATTTTTTTCTATAGAAAGAAATAAGAGAAAAAACAAAAGGTATGTTGCTGCCCTTTTGAAAGGAGTAAGGATCACCGAAGTAATGTCTAAACCCAATGATTTCACAAAACAAAAATAAAGGATTCCGGAACAAGGAAACACTATTTTCAATTGTCTCAACAATTGGATCAAAATGCGGAATAATAATTGATTCGAGACAAACAAAAGAGGTTAGAGACGGCTCAATAAATATCTAAGGATTTCCTCAGAATTACCCAACTTGAGTTATGAGTACGAATGAGATCTTTTTAACTTTCGTAAGGAAAGAGGAAGAAAAAACCACTTTAATCATAAATTATTTATTCCATATTTTATGGATATATTTGCCGTTATATACAGAAATTATAATCATTTTTTCTCGAGCCGTATGAGGATAAAACCTCCTATACGTTTCTAGGGGGGGCATTGTTTATCTACATCTATCCCGATGAGCCATCTATCGAATCGTTGCAATTGATGTTCGATCCCGAAGAGAAGGAAGAGATCTTCGGAAGGTAGGTTTTTACGATCCGATAAAGAATCAAACCTATTCAAATGTTCCCGCTATTCTATATTTCCTTGAAAATGGTGCTCAACCCACAGTAACTGTTCATGATATTTTAAGGAAGACAGAATTATTTAAAGAAGGAATATTGGGTTAACTGTTAATTTTATTAAATTAAAAAAATTGAATAAAAAAGAGAGGGGACTAGCATCTATCTTTGTATAATTATTTCTCCATAATTTGTTTGCTCTTTTTTTTGCTCACTTATTATTTTCTTATTTATTGTTATTGTAGTAATTTAATTTACCGACAAAGACAGGGTCAATTTCAGTTATTGTACCTGTACCTCTTTTGATTGAATCAACTCGATATTTTTCTCTACCCTGCCTTTATTTATTTTGCATTCAAATTTATTTTTTTATTTATATTGTGCCAATCTAACACAAGGCCTTAATTTGATTTATTTAGAATTTTTTTCTCAGCATTCTATTCATATTGACAATGGTGTACCGAACAAATATAATTTGATCATAGATAAATAAAATGGATCTGTTTATTCCTGCCTTATATTTATTTTTCCTTCGCTTTAGCCTTAGTCACCTTAGTCATAAGGATGTGTTTACTGAATTTACTGGTATACAAGACGTAAAAAAAAAATGGAATGGATCAAGAGAAAAATGGGTATAAGTTTTAATTATAGATATTTAGATATATCTATTGAGAATTTATTATTTTTTAATCCAATAAATTTTATTTGTTGCTAGTTCAATCTTTTATTTTGGCGGGATGGGATCAATTTTTTTTTTTATCGTATCTACAATCCGGGTTGCTAACTCAACGGTAGAGTACTCGGCTTTTAAGTGCGACTATGATCTTTTACACATTTGGATGAAGCAACGAATTCGTCCAGACTATTGGTAGAGTCTATATAAGACCACGACTGATCTTAAAAGGTAATGAAGGAAAAAACAGCATGTCGTAATAATTGTTTTTATTTTTGGAAGGAGACAAAATAAATTTACAGTTGGGTCTAGTGAATAAATGGATATCGTCTTTTAGCCCTAATTTTGGTAAAACAAAAAGCAACGAGCTTATATTCTTAAAATTGGAATAATTACCCGATCTAATTTGGATGTTAAAAATAGATTAGTGCCAGTGCAGAAAAAGGTTTTTATGCGAGTGAATCATTGATTATTTTTTATTTTTTTATGAAAAAAAATCCTAACTATTCTCTTTGGAGACGGATGTGTAGAAGAAACAGTATACTGATAAAGTAAAGAGAATCTAATTTTTTCCAAAATCAAAAGAGCGATCAGGTTGCAAAAATAAAGGATTTTTTACTCTCTTGTAATTTTAACAAAGGATAAAACCTATTGTATAGAAAAGGAGAGGAAAAGGATCCTGTTGATTGGATTCTAGGTCTCCAGGGTCTATCTTTATTTCTTAACTATATATACTGTAATTATATACCCTGTTCGGACCATATTGCACTATGTATCATTTGATAACCCAAGAAATGCCTCCTGTCTTGTGTCTCTGTTTCAAGTAGAAAAATGTAAATGGAAGAATTACAAGGGTATTTAAAAAAAGATAGATCTCCGCAACAACACTTCCTATATCCGCTTCTCTTGCAGGAGTATATTTACACACTTGCTCATGATGATAGTTTAAATGGTTCGATTTTTTACGAACCTATCGAATTTATTGGTTATAACAATAAATTGAGTTTAGTACTTGTAAAACGTTTAATTATTCGAATGTATCAACAGAATTTTTTGATTGATTTGGTTAATGATTCTAATCAAAATAGATTCGGTGGACACACCAATTATTTTTATTCTCATTTTTTTTATTCTCAAATGGTATCAAAGGGTTTTTTAGTCATTGTGGAAATTCCATTCTCGCTACGATTAGTATCTTCTTCCGAAGAAAAAGAAATACCTAAATCTCAGAATTTAGGATCTATTCATTCAATATTTCCTTTTTTAGAGGACAAATTATCTCATTTAAATAATGTTTCAGATATACTAATACCCCATCCTATCCATTTTGAAATTTTGGTTCAAATCCTTCAATGCTGGATTCAAGATATTCCCTCTTTACATTTATTGCGATTCTTTCTACATAAATATCAGAATCTGAATAAAACTATTCAGAGTAATAAAACTATTTATGTTTTTTCAAAAGAAAATAAAAGACTATTTTGGTTCCTGTACAATTCTTATGTATCTGAATGCGAATTTTTATTAGTTTTTTTTCATAAACAATCCTGTTATTTACGATCAACATCTTCTG